ATGACTTACGCCTTACCATGGCGTTACTCTACCACTGAGTTAAAAGGGCCCCGTTTGATTCAATTCCGGAATCAGGAACTAGCCACTATGAGTCTAGTACATATATTTGTTACTGCATATACTTATTATATAGATAAGATTAGAATCTATGTACATAGATATATTTTATCCGCATAACGGCTCATTAAGGAATAATAAATTGGATTTACCTAGTGAATAGAGTATAGTTAATAAAATGGTTTATTGATATTGGATTTGATAAATATCAATGTAATGAATTATTTCAAAACCGATTCGAATTGAAGTGATCCTCATCATAACGAAATGAATTTCATTGATACATGTACCCACCAATTTAAATATTTCATCGAATCATTGATAAATGGATTCAATTTGTCCTGTCCCTCAACCAAATTCTTATTGAAAAAACCATTTTCAATAACTTGTTGATCCCTATCCTTCTTACCCGATTTCCAGATTGATTATCGTTTTTTTTATTTCCCGACTTAGTATGAGATAGAAATATACCTACGGAATCTTAACAATGAATGAAAGTGAAAGAAATGAAGTTTAAACCCCTCGCCTTTTCCAGCAAACCAATCATTCCCTGAAAGGATCCTATCTTTCTTTCGCTTTCTTTCGTATTACTTATTTTTTTTTCTTTTTTTTTTTAGAATTATAGAGTGGCGATTGGAATGAACAATTTCGAAATCTAAATGATGAATCAAAAAATTCTATGGAATTATGAAAGACGGAAAGATCCTTCTGATCGAATCATATCATTCCATTATATTGACAATTTCAAAAAACTGTTCATACTATGAACATAGTATAATGGCGGTCGGGCAAGTATGCCCCCATCGTCTAGTGGTTCAGGACATCTCTCTTTCAAGGAGGCAGCGGGGATTCGACTTCCCCTGGGGGTAGGGTACTACGAAAGGAAGTTGATCATGGATTATCAATAAAGACTGAAATTGATTCTTCCTGGGTCGATGCCCGAGCGGTTAATGGGGACGGACTGTAAATTCGTTGGCAATATGTCTACGCTGGTTCAAATCCAGCTCGGCCCAATAATTTGCCGATCCACCATGAAATGATATAACCCATTTGTTGTTCTCCGGAAATGACCGATGCGCTCTGATACGGAAGAATCAAAATATGATACATACCTAGCGCTATTTATTTTATTCCGTATTACGTATTTTTTCCACAAATTCGGATCTTGCTAATGATCTAGATTCATATCAGGATCTGTAAGTATAAAGTCTAAGGAAAGGATTAAAGTAAATAAATAAAAAAAAGACTCTTTTTTATTTTCATTGATTCATTTTTCAATCGATTTGGCAATAACGAACGGATTACTCGTAATCCGTGTCGATCTCGTTAAAGTGATATCCATATAGATATCAATATCTAAATAAGTCCCGCCTCTGTCAGTTACAGCACGACGATTCGAATCTAAAATCGAAATAGAAAGGGTTTGAATGAAATCGTAAGAATATGTATGCTGTACGCTTTTTCCCTGGGATTGTAGTTCAATTGGTCAGAGCACCGCCCTGTCAAGGCGGAAGCTGCGGGTTCGAGCCCCGTCAGTCCCGATGGATACAAATCCAATAAAAAAAGACATCAATTCATTTCGTGTGTGAAAGGGAATAAAAATAACAAACATAATTTCATTCCTAACAGGGATCCCTCTTTTTTTTTCTTTCTTTTTTAGTTTAAGGTAAAGGTTCCGACTAAGAAAGAAAAAAAAAACTCTTAAAATAAAAAAGAAAAGGAATTATTGATTGCATCAGAAATCCAATTTTTGAATTTGGTATGGATAAAAGATCTTCCTATGTTATACTATTCAATTCTCGACGATGAATCGATTTGATAGCTCAGATATTGTTATTCATGATATTGATATATTGATCCGATTTGATATCATCGAGATGTAATTTATACCATTGAATTTACCGACGAAAGATTTATCATCTCTATGGGATTAAATCCCGAGTTATTTATTTTATTGGAAATTAAAGAAAAATAAAACATATAGATTATGGAAGTAAATATTCTCGCATTTATTGCTACTGCACTGTTCATTCTAGTTCCTACTGCTTTTTTACTTATAATTTACGTAAAAACGGTAAGTCAAAGTGACTAATTTTACTTAAACATGACTTCTTAATTCTTATCAATGCAATGATTGAATAAAAAAAAAAAAATGAAAAAGGATTTCAATTTCGGGTCTTAGTCTTAAATGAAATGATCGGACTAGAATCAGCAGAATTCTATGAAATCTGATAGTGTGGTAGAAGGAAATCAAATCTATTTCTTTCTACCATACTATCTATCTATTATTGTAGTGTATAAAGTTTTACTCTATAAAAATAGAGGTTTAATATGGATCAATCTACAATAAATATGGATCTTCATATCCATATATATCTTCATATTCTATATATAAATAGAATATCAATTCCATATATGGAATGGACATGGCATACCGTCCCAATTTTTTTCTTTGTTTCATCTATTTGATTTGTTTTGATTCCAATCAATCTGAAATAATCAAAAGGCAACTCTTATTCTTCCGATTCGAATTTATAGATTTCTGATTATTTTCAAGACCAATCTTGGTAGCATATTAAAAAAAAATCAAGTAATCTTTTTAGCATTCCGAAGAAGTAATTGATTAAATAGTTCTTATTAAATAGTTGACAGATGATCCGGGGGTTCTATGAGAAACTTTTTCGTATTTATAAAATATTGGTGGTAAAACCCAACCGATTTTTAACGTTTGAACCATGATATGAAATGAGTTCAATAAAGCATAAATCCAATTTCGAACCTAAAATACAAATAATAAAATAAGCGGTAAATACGTAATATGGTACTCGCCTAAGGCGACGGCAATATCTTATTATTGTGTAGTATCTCGTTAGACAACTCCTATGTCTATTTTTTTTCCTATAGAAATTGTGTATCCGCTTAATATAACAGAACTATTTTCTTTTCTCTTTGAAAAAAAAGGAGGGGACAAAAAAAAATAGAGTACGGGTGGGGGGGGGGTTCCGCGGTTCCTCATTTTCCATATATAACTTTTGTAAGAGCCAGTTCATCGAAATAGAAATTTTAGGAAGAATTCGGTTGGAATAGGAGTAAATTTCGTATTATTTGTATTCCCTTGACTTTCAAAATATGAACATGGGAATAATTAAAATATTTGTTTGATTGAAAGAGTATTTTCTATTTCTATATTATCCATAGAAATAGAATACAATAGAATTCCGAAATGAAGATATTTGTGAATTCAATTTAGAAATTGAATTCATGAATTCAATTCATTAGTATTATTCAATTCATTAGTATTATTCAATTCATTAGTATTAATTAAATACTTAAATTCAATAGTGAAATTAAAAAAATTTCAGAACCCAGCTATAAATATAAAACAATTGATACAGTTTGATTTGAGTTTGATCCCTTAACTCAATTAGTAGTACCTTTAGAGTCCACTTCTTCCCCATACTACGAGTGAAAGGGAAAATGTAAAAACTACCATTAAAGCAGCCCAAGCAAGACTTACTATATCCATGTAAATTTTGTCTCCTATCTCTTATCAATATGAAGGAATTATTTCATTATTGTTCACTAATTCTTCTTATATTATTTGATTTTTTTTTGTATTATTCACAAATATTACTATACAAATATTACTATAATAATAGTGGAATCGCTGGTACAGAGTCAAAAAGGGATTCTGGCCTAAGACCATTGACGAAACAATCCAATAAATCCAATTAGAACATCTAACAAGTTCTTATCTGATTTCTAGTAGAATCGGAAAACATTAAGCATAAACAAAATATCCGGAGACATCCTTGGAAGTATTAAGGGAATGAATGTTACTAACAGGTAGGAATAATAAGACCTATGTTTTATTTTGTTTCCCCCCATTTCATTAAGTAAAAAATAAAAAAAAATATAGAATCAAGACAGATTACTTCGCATACTCATACTCTTATTTCCATCTCTTATTTCCATCTCTTATTTCCATCTCTTATTTCCATTTGATCTAATCCTTACCGTCTCCCGATTCGTTCTCTAAAACAATCGGAAGACGGCCTATTCCATTTTTTTCTATGAAATTTTTTTACTAGAGGTTACTGAAAAGAAATTCTTTCTTTTTTTTTTTATTTTATATTCTAATAGAATAAAAATAATTATTCTAATAGAATAAAAATAATTTTTTCATTTTCTAAAAATAATCTATTAAATAATAAATGAAATATTAATATAATAAATGAAATATTAATATATTAAATATAAATATTCAAAATAATAATAATAAAAATAATAATAATATAAATATGAAAATAAATTAAATAGAAAAAAAGAAAGCCAATTAGATTAGCTATTCAATCTAACTAATATTGAATAAATATGGGAGTGCTCATATACTTTCATGAGTTTGTATACAAGGTTTCTTCCGCCCCTTCCCCAACTAAAAATGGAATTAGATTCCCTGTCCGACCTATCCCTATCCAATCGAATTCAAGATCCAGTCAGTAGACAGACACTACAGTAGTAGTGGAGTGGAAGGACTATCATTTCAAGATTTATCGATTCCTTTTCACTACTAGAATCTTTCCTTGAATCCGAGACGAAAAGGAAAAGATTTACAGCATTTTAGAGAACAAAACAAACCTCCCGATGCTTAGAATTTAGAATCAAACAAGTCTCAAGAGTCCTTTTCCCCCGCTTGCTTCTGCTGGAAAAAAAATTGTAAAGTTTTCTATCAAAAAAACGGAATAAACTATTTCAATTCTCTTGTCGATCAGGCGACACCCGGATTTGAACTGGGGAAAAAGGATTTGCAGTCCCCCGCCTTACCGCTCGGCCATGCCGCCAAAACGATATAAAATAAATATATGAGAATACCCCCCCCAAAAAAAAACCAAAAAAAGGGGGGGTTCTAAACTGATTTTTTTTGTTTGTATCTTAAATTCTGT